TAACCGAATACTTTTTTCTGTAAATACTGCATATTTGATTCCATCCATAAATCCATTTTCTTCCCTATGAGTTCCAGTATCGATAAGAATTATAGTTCTTACTGTTCATATGTTATGGTATGAATATACCATATCAATTCGTTATGTATGGATGATGAGATTCCATTGATACAGAGCCAATTCCAATAGACTTATTGAACATTGGCGTGCATCCAGCAGGAATTGAACCTACGAATTTGCCAATTATGAGTTGGGCGCTTTAACCATTCAGCCATGGATGCTTAACAGGAATCATCGTATATAACTTAACAGGAATCATCGTATATAACTTAACAGGAATCATCGTATATAACTTAACAGGAATCATCGTATATAACTTAACAGGAATCATCGTATATAACTTAACAGGAATCATCGTATCGTATATAAATAATATATATATATATAACCAATAACCATAACCAAATTCCAATTTAAATTAAATCTTTAGGAGGAGGCAATGAAACGACATCAATTCAAATCCTGGATCTTCGAATTGAGAGAGATATTGAGAGAGATCAAGAATTCTCACTATTTCTTAGATTCATGGATCAAATTCAATTCAGTGGGATCTTTCACTCACATTTTTTTTCACCAAGAACGTTTTATGAAACTCTTTGACCCCCGAATTTGGAGTATCCTACTTTCACGTGATTCACAGGGTTCAAGAAGCAATCGATATTTCACGATCAAGGGTGTAGTACTGCTTGTAGTAGCGGTCCTTATATCTCGTATTAACAATCGAAAGATGGTCGAAAGAAAAAATATCTATTTGATGGGGCTTCTTCCTATACCTATGAATTCCATTGGACCCAGAAATGAGACATTGGAAGAATCTTTTTGGTCTTCCAATATCAATAGGTTGATTGTTTCGCTCCTGTATCTTCCAAAAGGGAAAAAGATTTCTGAGAGTTGTTTCATGGATCCGCAAGAGAGTACTTGGGTTCTCCCAATAAATAAAAAGTGTATCATGCCTGAATCTAACCGGGGTTCGCGGTGGTGGAGGAACCGGATCGGAAAAAAGAGGGATTCTAGTTGTAAGGTATCTAATGAAACCGTAGCTGGAATTGAGATCTCATTCAAAGAGAAAGATAGCAAATATCTGGAGTTTCTTTTTTTATCCTATACGGATGATCCGATCCGCAAGGACCATGATTGGGAATTATTTGATCGTCTTTCTCCGAGGAAGAAGCGAAACATAATCAACTTGAATTTGGGACAGCTATTTGAAGTCTTAGGGAAAGACTTGATTTGTTATCTCATGTCTGCTTTTCGTGAAAAAGGACCAATTGAAGGGGGGGGTTTCTTCAAACAACAAGGAGCTGAGGCAACTATTCAATCAAATGATATTGAGCATGTTTCCCATCTCTTCTCGAGAAACAAGTGCAAGTGGAGTATTTCTTTGCAAAATTGTGCTCAATTTCATATGTGGCAATTCCACCAAGATCTCTTCGTTAGTTGGGGGAAGAATCAGCACGAATCGGATTTTTTTAGGAACGTATCGAGAGATAATTTGATTTGGTTAGACAATGTGCGGTTGGTAAACAAGGATCGGTTTTTTAGCAAGGTACGGAATGTATTGTCAAATATTCAATATGATTCCACAAGATCAAGATCCATTTTCGTTCAAGTAACGGATTCTAGCCAATTGAAAGGATCTTCTGATCAATCCAGAGATCATTTTGATTCCATTAGAAATGAGGATTCCGAATATCACACATTGATCGATCAAAGAGAGATTAAGCAACTAAAAGTCAAAGAAAGATCGATTCTTTGGGATCCTTCTTTTCTTCAAACGGAAGGAACAGAGATAGAATCAGATCGATTCCCGAAATGCCTTTTTGGATCTTCCTCAATGTCCCGGCTATTCACGGAACGTGAGAAGCAGATGAATAATCATCTGCTTCCGGAAGAAATCGAAGAATTTCTTGTGAATCCTACAAGATCAATTCGTTCTTTTTTCTCTGACAGATGGTCAGAACTTCATCTGGGTTCGAATCCTACTGAGAGGTCCACTAGAGATCAGAAATTTTTGAAGAAAAAACAAGATGTTTCTTTTGTTCCTTCCAGGCGATCGGAAAATAAAGAAATGGTTGATATATTCAAGATAATTACGTATTTACAAAATACCGTCTCAATTCATCCTATTTCATCAGATCCGGGATCTGATATGGTTCCGAAGGATGAACCGGATATGGACAGTTCCAATAAGATTTCATTCTGGAACAAAAATCCATTTTTTGATTTATTTCATCTATTCCATGACCGGAACAAGGGGGGATACACGTTACACCACGATTTTGAAGAGAGATTTCAAGAAATGGCAGATCTATTCACTCTATCAATAACCGGGCCGGATCTGGTGTATCATAGGGGATTTGCCTTTTCTATCGATTCCTACGGGTTAGATCCAAAAAAATTCTTGAATAAGGTATTTAAATCCAGAGATGAATCGAAAAAG